TTATCACACAAGTATTCAATTAGTTCGGGCTTGCTTAGTATTGACTTGGGACCAAGAAAAAAAGAGTTCTATAGAAGAAGAGGTTCATGCTTCTTTTGTTGAAATAAGGGCAAATGATCTGCTTCGTGATTTCATCCGAATTGAGTTAGTAAAGTCCACTATTTCGTATACCGAAAAAAGGTATGATACGCCAGGTTCAGGATTGATTTCCAATAATGAATTAGATCGTATCTATAGAAATCCTTTTGATTCCAAGGCAAAGATTCAATCATTTCCCCAACATAAGGGAACTCTTGGTACGTTGTTGAATCGAAATAAGGAATGCCAATCTTTCCTAATTTTGTCATCATCCAATTGCTCTCGAATTGGTCCCTTCAATACTTCGAGATATAATAATGCGACAAAAGGATCGGATCCCATGACTCCAATTAGGGATTTGTTGGGTCCTTTAGGTACTATTGTGCCTAAAATAGTAAATCTTCGTTCATCTTACTATTTAAGAACTTATAATCAAGTCTTTTTAAAGAAATATTTTTTACTTGAAAATTTTCAACAGACTTTCCAAGTGCTTCAAGTACTTCCATTTCAATACTGTTTCCTAGATGAAAATAGTAGGATTTATAATCCCGATCCATGCAGTAACATCATTTGGAATTCATTCCATTTGAATTGGTGTTTTCTCCACCACGATTCTTGTGAAGAGGCATGGACAATAATTAGCCTCGGACAATTCCTTTGTGAAAATGCATGTTTATTGAAATATGGATCACGCATAAAAAAATCTGGTCAAATTTTCATTGTTCATGTTGACTCTTTAGTTATAAGATCATCTAAGCCCTATTTGGTCACTCCAGGAGCAACTGTCCATGGCCATTATGGAGAAATCTTTTCTGAAGGAGACACATTAATTACATTTATATATGAAAAATCGAGATCTGGTGACATAACGCAAGGTCTTCCAAAAGTGGAACAAATCTTAGAAGTTCGTTCAATTGATTCAATATCGATGAACCTCGAAAGAAGAGTTGAAGGTTGGGACGAACGTATCCGAAGGATTCTTGGGATCCCTTGGGGATTCTTGATTGGAGCTGAACTAACCATAGCCCAAAGTCGTATCTCTTTGGTTAATAAGATCCAAAAGGTTTATCGATCCCAAGGGGTACAGATCCATAATAGACATATAGAGATTATTGTACGTCAAGTAACATCAAGAGTTTTGGTTTCAGAAGATGGAATGTCTAATGTTTTTTTACCTGGGGAATTTATTGGATTGTTGCGAGCAGAGCGAGCAGGGCGCGTTTTGGACGAAGCGATTTGTTATCGGGCAATCTTATTGGGAATAACGAAGTCATCTCTGAATACTCAAAGTTTCATATCCGAAGCGAGTTTTCAAGAAACTGCTCGAGTTTTAGCAAAAGCTGCTCTACGAGGTCGTATTGATTGGTTGAAAGGCCTGAAAGAGAACGTTGTTCTGGGGGGGATTATACCGGTTGGTACCGGATTCAACAAATTAGTACATTGTTCAAAGCAAGACAAAAACATTCATTTGAAAATTAAAAGGAAGGATCTATTCGAGTTGGAAATGAGAGATATTTTGTTATACCATAGAGAATTATTTTGTTCTTGTGCACCAAACACTTTCCATGAGACATCAGACCAATCATTTACGTAATGTAATTTACTAATTCTTAACAAGAGGTTCATTCTTTTTACTTTAACTCTCCGGTCCAATTATGGATTTCGTAATCAATGAAATAAAAAATGAAGAATGAAATTCATGGTTTGGGTCGTAGATCAATGGTCAATCCTGGTAGAAGGTTCCGTCGGAACAATTATTTATTTCATAGGGTACTGAATCTCTTTGAAAAAAAAAAAAAGAAAAAGAGAAAGTGTGGGAAAATGGGAAGACGATATTGGAACATCAATTTGGAAGAAATGATGGAAGCAGGAGTTCATTTTGGTCATGGTACTAATAAATGGAATCCTAGAATGGCTCCTTACATCTCTGCAAAGCGTAAGGGTATTCATATTACAAATCTTACTATAACTGCTCGTTTTTTATCAGAAGCTTGCGACTTAGTTTTTGATGCAGCAAGTAGGGGAAAAAAATTCTTAATCGTTGGCACCAAAAAGAAAGCAGCGGATTTAGTAGCATCAGCAGCAATAAGGGCTCGATGTCATTATGTTAATAAAAAATGGCTTGGTGGTATGTTAACGAATTGGTATACTACAGAAACAAGACTTCAGAAGTTCAGGGACTTAAGAACAGAACAAAAGATGGGGAAATTCAATCGTCTCCCCAAAGGAGATGCAGCAATGTTGAAGAGAAAGTTATCTACTTTGCAAGCATATCTGGGTGGGATAAAATATATGACGGGATTGCCCGATATTGTAATTATCGTTGATCAGCAAGAAGAATATACGGTTCTTCGAGAATGTTCCATTTTGGGTATTCCGACGATTTGTTTAATTGATACAAATTGTGACCCAGATCTTGCAGATATTTCTATTCCGGCCAACGATGATGCTATAGCTTCGATTCGATTGATTCTTACCAAATTAGTATCTGCAATTTGTGAGGGCCGTTCCAGTTATATAAAAAATGGTTGATTATCTTATCATTACTCTTATCATTAAGAAGAATAAAGAAGAAGATTATTTTGTTTTTGGTGAACTCTCTTTGATTGTTACTATTTTGGTTTGCATCTTTTGGAGTTTGAACTATGTTTTGACTATCAAATAATATTGAAAATAGATGAATTGAGAAATAAATGGTTGAATCAAAATAATTACTTTTTTGAAGTTCGATTTCTGTTAGAGGACAATATGAATGTTATACCATGTTCCATTAAAACACTCAAAGGGTTATATGATATATCAGGTGTAGAAGTAGGCCAACATTTATATTGGCAAATAGGAGGTTTACAAATTCATGCCCAAGTACTTATCACTTCTTGGGTTGTAATTGCTATCTTATTAGGTTCAGTCATCATAGCTGTTCGGAATCCACAAACCATTCCGACCGACGGTCAGAATTTCTTCGAATATGTCCTTGAATTTATTCAAGACTTGAGCAAAACTCAGATTGGAGAGGAGTATGGTCCTTGGGTTCCTTTTATAGGAACGATGTTCCTATTTATTTTTGTTTCTAACTGGTCAGGCGCTCTTTTACCTTGGAAAATCATAAAGTTACCTCATGGAGAGTTAGCTGCGCCCACGAATGATATAAATACTACTGTTGCTTTAGCTTTACCCACGTCAGTGGCATATTTCTATGCGGGTCTTAGTAAAAAAGGATTGGGATATTTCGGGAAATACATTCAACCAACTCCAATACTTTTACCAATTAATATTCTAGAAGATTTCACCAAACCTTTATCTCTTAGTTTTCGACTTTTTGGGAATATATTGGCTGATGAATTAGTGGTTGTTGTTCTTGTTTCTTTAGTGCCTTCAGTAGTTCCTATACCTGTCATGTTTCTTGGATTATTTACAAGCGGTATTCAAGCTCTTATTTTTGCAACTTTGGCTGCGGCTTATATAGGTGAATCCATGGAGGGTCATCATTGACTAACTTTTGAAATAGTCTAGTCTTTTTTGAAGCTTATCCCAAATAAAGCAATGCGGGGGGTTCCATATAATCCACTTAGTTGTAGAATAAAATGCAAAAAGCTACATATATGTAATGCTTATGAGTATCAATCTTTGTGTATGTTTTGAATAATGGTTCCAGAATACAATTTAATAGAATAAAAAGTGCAGGTGATTTACGTTATGGAAGAATAAAAGTATATGCTATTTACTAGTTAGATAGTAACGACCCCTATCTCTTTTTTTCTAGTCCACTGCATTTATATGGATTCCCATATTAGTCCTTTTTCTATTTTGTCTGTGATTGTGAATTGAATGAAAGAGAAAGAATAGAATAGTTTATAAACAAGGAAATGCAATTACTAAAACTATATACATATCTATTTACATAAGGTCATAAGGTAGAAAGGAAAAATGATATCTCGAAGTAGTTCTGACAATTCAGTAATATTCTGAATTCCATTTGGAGCTTTTAGTTACTTCGACCTGAGAAGTAGAAAAAGAAGTAGATTAAGTACTAATTCATTGGTTGGTTGTATCATTAATCATTTCTTTTTTTGGTGCGAGGAACTTACCATGAATCCACTTATTTCTGCTGCTTCCGTTATTGCTGCTGGATTGGCTGTAGGGCTTGCTTCTATCGGACCTGGGGTTGGTCAAGGAACTGCTGCGGGCCAAGCCGTAGAAGGTATTGCGAGACAACCAGAAGCAGAGGGTAAAATACGAGGTACTTTATTGCTGAGTCTGGCTTTTATGGAAGCTTTAACTATTTATGGACTGGTCGTGGCATTAGCTCTTTTATTTGCAAATCCTTTTGTTTAATGTTTAAGTAGAATAAAAATGTAAAAAAAAAAAGAAGAATAAAAACATAACCATAACTAATAAATTTGAGAATTCTCAAATTCCATTAAGATTAAGAATAATAAGCGGAGTGATACAAAAAGAACTCTGTTCTTTTTTAGTCCTATCTATAAAGGGAGAGCATATGAAAAATATAACCGATTCTTTTGTTTCCGTGGGGCACTGGCCATCCGCTGGGAGTTTCGAGTTTAATACCGATATTTTAGCAACAAATCCAATAAATCTAAGCGTAGTGCTGGGTGTATTGATTTTTTTTGGAAAGGGAGTGTGTGCGAGTTGTGTATTTCAAGAATAGGTTGGATTTCACCGGCTGCACTTTCTTTATATTATTTTTTATAGCATAAATAGGAACAAAGGGTGCACAATCTCGACGAATTACTTCGGAATTGGATTTCATTCAGAAATCATATGTAAGAACCATAGCATTTCGTAACTAATTGGTAAATGAACTTTGATTCTCTTCTCTATCAACCAATAATGTTGAGGTCTTTTACATGGTTAAAGATAAATTGTTTGAAGTCCAGGCACAGCATAACATGGTACTCTTT